TAAATTATTATGAATTTATATGATTATATGAATAAATAGATTCAATATGAAATTCATGAAATTTATATTATAGAAAGACGAATTTCTTCAATTCATCTTGTTGATTCATATTAGTCTTTTATGTGAATAAAATTTTGGAAAAATATATAATCTATATTGATTTAGAATTTAGAAGAAATAGAGAATTCGAAGATAAATGAAAGAAATTACAAATAAAAAAATTATATGGAATCGTGAAAGACGGAAGAATCCCTCGAACCTAGTCATATTCTTATATTGTCTTATATTGTATTGACAATTTAAAAAAACTGCTCATACTATGAGCATAGTATCAATATACTGTTGATCGAGCAAGTATGCCCCCATCGTCTAGTGGTCTAGGACATCTCTCTTTCAAGGAGGCAACGGGGATTCGAATTCCCCTGGGGGTAGGGTACTACGAAAGGAAATGGGTCATTATCAATATAAATAAGCCTATAGTGGATTCTTCCTGGGTCGATGCCCGAGCGGTTAATGGGGGCGGACTGTAAATTCGTTGGCAAAATGCCTACGCTGGTTCAAATCCAGCTCGGCCCAAAAATTCGCCTATCCCACAAATTATGTCTTACTATAAAGATTCTGATTCATATCAGAATCTTTAAGTTAAGTATTTAAGTATAAAGCCAAGGAAAAAAGTAAGGCTAAGGCAAAAAAATTGGAATTCAATTTGAAATTTATATAAATTTATGTATGTGATACGCTTGATTTTTTTGGGATTGTAGTTCAATTGGTCAGAGCACCGCCCTGTCAAGGCGGAAGCTGCGGGTTCGAGCCCCGTCAGTCCCGAGAAATCCAATAAAAAAAATATATCAATTTCTCTCTCTATTCTCTGGCTCTATTCTCTGGGAAGAGGGGAAAATAGAATACCTTTCTACAAGATTAAAAAAAAAAAACTCATAAACATATCATTCAAATTGAATACTTAACTTAATTTTGAATAATATCTGTGTTTCGTTACTTATTAATACACGCGTCAAGAACAAGAAATAGGGTATTCAATTGAAATGAAAAATGAGGTCCCTATTCTTATATTAGTATTAGCAGGGTAATTCATAATCTTTTTAAGTTAACTAAAAGGCTATTGGTATTTACAAGGAAATAAACAATTATAAAATAGTTTCTTTGATGGAATATTCATGGAATTTTTCCATTTTTTTACCGGGACTTATATTGAGATTTATCATATCACACTTTTTGAGTTTCCAAGAAAAGAGAAAAAAAAAAAAATATTATTAATATTAATAAAGGGAGTCCCATTAGAAACATAAACAAACGAAATTTTCATTGAAATTCTATTTTTTGGGTTTCATTGTAAACTATGTAAGTTAAGTGTAAAGAAAAGGTGGTTATAACATACTAGGTAAGTTAAGTGTAAAGAAAAGGTGGTTATAACATACTAGATTGCATAATTCTACAAGAAAAGCCATAAGATTATAGAAAATAAAGAAAAGAATGATAAAAAAAATAGGGTCAAAGAGTCAAGGTATTCTTGGATAATTGATTGATTAGATAAGGAATCAATTTTGAATTCGGTATGGATAAAAGATCTTCCTATGTTATACTATTCAATTCTCGACAATGAGTCGATTTCATAGTCCAGATATTGTTATTCATAACATTGACCTGATTCGATATCATCGAGATGTAATTCATCCCATTGAATTTACAGGCAAAAGATTGATAATCTCTATGGGATTAAATCCCGAGTTATTGCGAAGTAAAAAAAAAAAAAATGAAACGATGAGATTATGGAAGTAAACATTCTCGCATTTATTGCTACTGCATTATTTGTTCTAGTTCCAACTGCTTTCTTACTTATAATCTATGTAAAAACGGTTAGTCAAAGTAACTAATTTGACTGAAACTGAACTTCTTTCTTAGTATTAGTATTTAAAAAAGAAAAGGAAAACAATTTTAATTTCACGTTTGAAATGAAAGAAAATGCGCGTACGAGACTAGAAATAGAAAAAGAAGCATTCTATTAGATTAGAGATAGTATGGTAGAAAGAAATGAATCTTTTTACCATACTATCGATTATTCTGATTACTGAATCTTCTTATTACTTAAGAAAATATCTATCTATATATCAAATTTTATTATATCGATCCAAGTTTTATTTCTCGGCTAAAAAACGAAATGAATAGTATTCCTCTTCCTAGAGTCCACTTCTACCCCATACTACAAGTGAAAGAGAAAATGTAAAAACTACCATTAAAGCAGCCCAAGAAAGACTTATTATATCCATGTGAATTATGTCCCCTATCTCTATAAATATTAAGCAATTCTTCTATTATTTTTTTCTATAATTTTCATTAATAATAGTGAAATTTATGGCGCAGAGTCAAAAATGGATTTGTACCCAATTTTTATGAAAAAAATCCAAGAAATCTATTTAATAACTTGTTCTTATAGTAGAATCAGGAAAAATTTAATATAAGAAAAATATGCAGTGGCTTTTTTTTATAATTCTCAAAGCAATTTGAATACAATATGTAAAAAAAAAAAAAGACCTATTTTTTGTTTCCCTTCATTAAGTTATTAAGTTAGAGGTATAAAAATGAAAAATAAAAAGAGGTTATTCTTTATCACATATCCCTCTTTCATTTCCGGTTGGGTCTAATCCTACTTGGTCTGCGTGAAAAAATTGGAAAATAGACTAGAGTCAAAACTACATTAGTAGTAGAAAGGTTATCTTATTCATATTTGATGAATCCTTTTCATTAACACTAAGAGAATCTTTCCTTGAATTGAATATCAGCAGTACCAGTCTCACATATTCACATAACTTTAGCTTGAGGGAAAAGAACCTCTCGATCTATATGCTTAGAATCCAGTAAATATCATGAGTCCCCTTCTCTACTTACTCTACTTATTTTTTAGTAATCAAAATTTGGCAAGTTATCTCAAAGAAGAAAAGAATACTGGATTTAGAGTTTGTTACCAGGCGACACCCGGATTTGAACTGGGGAAAAAAGGATTTGCAGTCCTCCGCCTTACCACTCGGCCATGTCGCCGCCAAAACAATAAAATAAAAAGAATAGATGACAGTATTTTCCCCGCTTTTGGCTTTTGGTTAGGGCGAGATTGATTGCTCAACTTTCTTTATTGTACTTGCATCTTGAATTTGAATCCCACTACATGGATTCCTTTTTTTCTAAAGAGATCTTCCTTTTTTATTGGATCGACCGACTACTTTTATTGATTTGATAGTCTCTGAAAACCTACAATAGCTAATAATTTCTCCTTCTTTTACCCTTTCATTTCAATTCAAAACAATTCAAAACAGAATGGGAATTTTCAGGACGATATAATCAAATCAAAAATTATACATAACGAATCAGTATTAATTAAAAAAAAAAAAAAACTTTTTCAATCAACTCTATATCAATTATAACAACAATTATGAATATATGTAAACCCCAAAACATAAATTGTTTTACAGATATCTAATTGAATGTCATATTTTTATATGATGACTATCATGAATTTTTTCATTTTCAATAAAAAATTAGTGTTGAAAATTTTATTTTTATAAAGTAGCACATCTTCTTTTTTAATAGAATTCTCAATTCTAATCAAATTCAATTCTAATAAAAAAGGAGATGTCTATATGTTCCTATTTTTAAGAATTTGAACCCATAGCTATAAAATAAATAAACTTTTTAGTAAGCACTTCCATTGAATTTTACGGATTATTCTATTCTACTAAAAAAGTAGGTAAAAATATCTTATGGAATTGACAAATAAAAAAAATTAAGTACTCCAAAACTCTACCTTTTTGATTATTATGCTTTTATCTTAGCAAAAAGATCTCATTCTCAATCTATTTATTTTTTTTTTATCCAATCGGATTGAGATATAGAATCTCATAATAATAGTATCGTTGGAAATAGAATTGGAATAACTTTTGTTTTGTGTTTTGATATTCTATACAAAAACTAGATCTAGATAAAGTGAAGTGTAATTTAGAAATTCATTTTTTATTTGTTGCAAATTCAATTCGTGTAAAATTCCAATTTATTTATTCATTTATACGTCTACGTTTATACATATTTTCCAAATTAATTACATATATGGATATATATATCCATGGTGGATGTAGCCAGTCAAATTTTATGTAATTCAGTAAACAGAATATAAATTCCATCATTGATAGAGCTAGATCAACCTACATAATCGATGAAGAATTCTCTAATAATGGATGGAATTTTTTGCTAAATGGGAAATTCAAAATAAAATGCTCAGGGATGGAAATGAAGTAATGTCTACAATACCTGGGTTGAATCAAATCCAATTTGAAGGATTTTGTAAATTCATTGATCAGGGCTTAACAGAAGAGCTTGATAAGTTTCCAAAAATAGAAGATACAGATCAAGAAATTGAATTTCAATTATTTTTGGAAACTTATCAATTGGTAGAACCCTTGATAAAAGAACGAGATGCTGTATATGAATCACTCACATATTCTTCTGAATTATATGTATCCGCAGGATTAATTTGGAAAACCGGTAGAGATATGCAAAAACAAACTATTTTTATTGGAAACATTCCAATAATGAACTCCCTAGGAACTTTTATAGTAAACGGAATTTACAGAATTTTAATCAATCAGATATTGCAAAGCCCTGGTATCTATTATCGATCGGAATTGGACCATAACGGAATTTCAGTCTATACCGGCACCATAATATCCGATTGGGGAGGAAGATTAGAATTAGAGATTGATAGAAAAGCGAGGATATGGGCTCGTGTGAGTAGAAAACAGAAAATATCTATTTTAGTTTTATTATCAGCTATGGGTTTGAATCTCAGAGAAATTCTAGAGAATGTTTGTTACCCGGAGATGTTCTTGTCTTTCCTAAATGATAAGGAGAAAAAAAAAATTCGGTCAAAAGAAAGTGCTATTTTGGAATTTTATCAACAATTTGCTTCTGTAGGTGGAGATCCGGTATTTTCTGAA